ATATGTAATGTATTATTTCATAAGATTAGTAACTTATTAATATTTTATTATAAGAACTGAAATTATGGCAAGTATATAAAGAGACTATTATGTAAATAAAAATCTGTATATTAGTAAAAGTGGAAAAATTTCCATTAAAAAAACGGAGTGAATTGAAATATCTTATTAGCTTCAGGATAGTAAATCAAACGAGATTCTATTAGTAGTGTGAATGAAAATAGATAAAGGCTTTAAAGTAAAATGGTTTATCTGTTTGAATATAGGGGAACCTTCCTCTAAGCCTTAATATAATATACAAGAAATAGCGAAAAGTACTGTGAAGGAAATATTATAAGTAGTAGTCTTATAAGCAGCTCGAGATAAGTTTAATAAACATATAAGAGTGTACCTTTTGTATAATGGGTCAGCAAGTTCTAATTAGATGCAAGCAAGTACTGATTTATAAATCAATTTGCCTAGATAATCCAATTAGTAAGTAATGAATAAGTATCTAACTAGAGACCCGAAGAGTAGTGATCTTACTATGGTCAGGCTTATAAAAGGCCGAACGGGTTATCGTTGTAAAGATATCCGAAGAACTGTGGTAAGTTAGTGAAAGACAATACTGACTACTATAGCTGGTTTTCCGCGAAACATATGTAAGTATGTAGTTTAAATAACATCATAGCAGGTACAGAATTGTGATCTCGGACAATTTGTGCATTCTATTCATTAGGTATTTTTTACCTATTAGTATAAGGTGCCTTGTATATATGGGGGGGTCGTGAAGACTCTATTCGCGAGGATTTGCTCTCGGAAGGGCAATGATGAATATTAAACTATCAGACATTTAACGATAAGGTTGTATGTCAAAAGGGAAACAGCCCAGAACAAGTGTTTAAGGTTCCAAAGTTTTTGTTAAGTGAAAGAAAGGAAGTATTTAAACTATACAACCAGGAAATAGGCTTAGAAGCGGCCATTTTTTAAAGACCTCGTAACAGAGCACTGGTTCAATGGATTAATTTATTAATCCTATTCTAGAGGGAATACAACTTAATATTTACATTGAGGGTATTCCTATAAGGAAATAAGTTAAAAGCGCCGAAGATATAACGGATCTAAACAAAACACCGACACCTTGTCCATAAAAATATACTTAAGTACTGTTTAAGTATAATTTATGGGGTAGCGGAACATTGGGTACATAGGATTAGGAATAGAGAGGAATGTGCTAGACATATATCTAATATATACATGGTTATCCTTTAAAAAAAGTATATATCTATTTCCATAACATCTTTAAAAAGATGTTTGCTCGCAAAAATAAAGCGGGTTTTCATATAAATATCCCAAGTGAGAATGCTGACACGAGTAACGAAAAAGAGAATATCTCTCGCCTTAAGCTTATGGTAAAGTTAATCGGTCTCTAAATTCAACCTAAAGGGTAAAATGATGAGATTATATGTCACAACATGATGGAGTAAAATGTTCTGGAAAAAGCATATATTCTAAAGACGATCTTTAAAAAGGGAATAGACTTCCTTCTTTGAAGATACTAGTAGTAACTATACCCTCACGGGTATCCATGAGGGATAACCATTGCGGTTATATACGAAAGAATCCTAGATTACTACTAGGGCTATACTATTAGACTTTCTTTAGTCAAATTAACCGTTCCTAAAAACTACCGCAAGTAAGCTAGTAGAGAATACGAAGGCGTTTGAGCTAACAATGATTAAGGAACTCGGCAAATTGACACCGTAACTGAGGGATAAGGTGTGCCATTCCTACTGATTAGTATCAGGCTAGGAAGAGGAGACATAAAATGGTGTTGCACGACTGTTTAATTAAAACACAGCACTTTGCGTAAGATGTAAATCAATGTATAGAGTGCGCTATCTGCCCGATGATGGCTGGTTAACGGATTTTCTTAGTGGAATACGCTAGGTTTTGAAGGAACCCCCATTTAATGGCGGCCTTACCTATGAGGGTCCTAAGGTAGCGAAATACCTTGGCATTTAAATGATGTCGCGCATGAATGATCTCACGATGCAACAGCTGTCTCAATCATTGGCTCAGTGAAACTGGAATGGCAGTGAAGATACTGCCTATCTCTAGATAGACGAGAAGACCCCATGCAGCTTTACTGTTACCAGTTATAGGGTATAATGAACAGGTTCTAGCGAATAAGGTAGTTGTAGTGATATAATTGAAACACCTTTACTCTGGATGTTATATTAGTAGAATAGGTTTATATAGTTAGAAGATTATATAAACGGACGTCTAAACTAAATTCATTTAAGGAGAAAATTTTTTAAATCTCAGAAGACAATGGCTGGCAGATGGTTTATGCGGGGCACAGATCCCATAAAGAGTACCTGGGAGTATCCAAATTTAATCTAGTAATATGCTATACGCAAAATATATAGAGCTTTTAGTAAATAATTGGTTTATGTATTTTTATTTCTAATTATTATTTTTAATTATTATTTTTAGTTTGTTATTTTTTATATTTACTTTTTAAGTATCTATAACTAATTCAGTTATAATTCTATTTGAGGTAGAACTAAAAACAACTTAATTTAAGTAAGATTTTACCTATGTGGAGAATAGGTGTATATATAGTATTAATAATTTATTATTGTAATCCTATTAGTTATTCTTATGTGAATAAGAATGATATTGATAAATACTTCAAAAGTTTAATGGCTTAATCTTGCTTTACTGTTTGACATACACGTCTATCAGTTGCGTAAGCAGGGCATAAAGACCGCAAGACGCAGTAAGGAAAGGTCTTGTATTATTGAAAAAGCTACGCTGGGGATAACAGGCTAATTGCGCCAGAGAGTACAAATTGAGTGCGCAGTTTGGCACCTCGATGTCGGCTTAGCTCATCCACATGAATGCAGGAATCATGAAGGGTACGACTGTTCGTCGATTAAAGAGCTACACGAGCTGGGTTAAATACGTCGTGAGACAGTATGGTTTCTATCTTCTAGAGGAAATTGGAGTAAAATAAGGATAGCCCCTTCGTACGAAAGGAGTTGGGTATGGTAACCTATGGTTTACCTGTTGTTTATATGCTTAATATTAACCGGATAAATAATAATGAGAATAGGTTTTTCTTAGTAAGAAGAAAGGGAATCTTCTGAATAAGAGAAATAATATAGATTCATTATAAATGAATTACCTATATCAAAAAATTATTTTGATAATACTAAGTTTAAGTAAGACTTAATACTCAAGTATATATTCATAGTATAGGCATGGCAGGAAAGCTATGTTAGTTAAGATAAGTGCTGAATGCATCTAGGCACGAAGCTTACCTTAAGATACTCTTATATTCGTAGTAGAACACTACGACTGGTATAATGCTTAAAAATTATTTTTTTATTTTTTTAATGTAATATATGCTAATAGGCTTTGGCTTAAATGGCTTTGATGCTTTCAGGTACAAAGTACTAATTTATTATTAACTAAATAACATACTTATCATTAAATAATACTTTAGCCTGGTTTGCATAATAGTAATGCACCCGTTTTGTAATCGGAAGATATGAGTGCAATTCTCGTACTGGGCTATTATGTATTTTTAATTATGAATGCGGATTGATGTAATAGTAACATAATTGGCTCATGACCAATAGTTAGGGGTGCAAATCCTCTGTCCGCATATTTCAAGGCTATAGCTTAATAGGTAAAGCAAGCTGCTCATAATAGCTCAGATGAGTGTTCGAATCATTCTGGCCTTATAAGTAAGAATTTCAGTATTATACCTATCAAAACTAGGTATAAAATACAGATAGTATGAAGATATTAAAAAACGAATAAAGAATTTACTACCAAAAAGAGATTTTCTTATAAAGAAGATTTTCGGCAATTTACCGTAGGTAAATTTAGTGTTAAGATTTCATAAGTAAAATAAAATATATTAAATATTCAATAAATATATAATGGATTATATTGTAGTTATTATTGAAATAGTTATTATGAGGGAATCTTTGAAATTAAAGGGAACCTTTGAGCTTACTTAAAGTAACCATATGGGGTTATAAAAATCCGAGTGCTGGAATTGGTAGACAGGACAAATTTAAGCTTTGTTGACGTTATGTCGTGAACGTTCAAGTCGTTCTTCGGATAAAATACTTTTTAAGGTTAATGTAAAATGAATATTTGTAAAAACTAATGTCTTAAATTTTTTATATTTTGGCTTATTATAAGCTTTTAAATTATTAAGGCCCAATAGTCAAGTGGTTAAGACGTAACATTTTCACTGTTAAACGCGCGGGTTCGAACCCCGCTTGGGCTTTTTAAATTTTGTATAGTAGTTTAGGGGATATAGTTTAATTGGTAAAACTGCGATTTTGCATGTCGTTATTTTAGGATCGAGTCCTAATATCTCCATGAATGTTTATGAAATATTCTCACTAGTTATAGTAAAAAACCCACCTTGTCGTCACAGCCTGAGAGGGACAAGCTCGAGAAGCTCAACCCGGTAGAGCGGAACTCTGAAGATGTTTAGGTTATAAGTTCAAATCTTATCTCGAGCATAATACTATAATTTAATACATTTTGGTCTTACTATTTACCAAGTTCACACGTTAAGAAATAAATTAATAGTCGTATTTATTACTAACTAATAATAACGGATATGAATTGTTAACTAATAATGGGTATGCTGAAATTGGTAGACAGGTCCCGCTTAGGACGGGGTGAAATTCATTCATATAAGTTCGAGTCTTATTACCCATAGAATATAAATTTATTATAGTTAACTTATATGTTTATCTTTTACAAATTTATTTTAATTTATATGTTTATAATTTACAAATTTATTATAGTGAATTCCTATCTTTATAATGTAAAGGGTAAATAATTCATATCTTTGTAGTTTATAAAGGATAGTGAATTCACATCTTTATTGTAATTTATATACTATCTTTAGAGAAAAAAAAAAGTATGTAGTAGACTAAAGGTAAGTCATAAATTTTTGGTGTTTACTTATGGGTGTTCGAATCACCCCTACATAGAAAAATATTAAAGGTGGATATAATTCAATTGGTAGAATGACTGTATGTGGCACAGTAAGTTCCCTGTTCGAGCCAGGGTATCCTCCCAGATTTATAAAATAATTATTTAAATTTTTAGGGAAAATTTTATAATTTTAGTTGAAATTACTAATCCAAATTATCTTCGTTGAAACTATTAGAAAAACGTAGGTTTTTGGTTGTAATCATTAGAACACATTTTAAATGTAGGTTAAGAAAAAGAAATTTTAGTTTAAAAATTTGGATAATTCAATTAGCAATAGTTAAAGAAAAATTATACTATTGTAGTTAAAGATCGTCGTAGTTCAATCCGTAGTTAAAATGTAAGACTCGTTCTAGAATTATAATTAAAAAGCCAGGATAGTTCAATCGGTAGAACATTAATTTCATGCATTAATAGTGGGAATTCAAATTTCTCTCCTGGCTCATATTTATTGATATACGCATATTACCTTATTATTTATTTACTCTACCTATCTCAATAATTATGTATCCTAATACTTATCTATACTAATATTCATCTGTACTATAATATAGAAAATTGTAATGTATAGAATATTGTATTGTATAGTATAATATAGTATAGAATTCTAGTTTTTACTAATAAATATAGGTAATTCTTTTTTTTTTTCGCTGTATAATAAAGAGTAGGAGATTCCTTAGGTACGAATCAGTATTTTACATTCATCGTATAGCGTATTTTTATTCTATAACGCATAGTTTAAAAGTCAGTCCTAAAAAAGAATTTCGGTTAAGCTTATTGTCTACTATTTAGGTTAAGCTTACTACTTTGTACACAACTATTTTATGAAAATTTATAACTTCATAGATTATTTCACACATATAACTATTTCACGGGAGTTTATCTATAACTATCTTATGAGTTTATTACCTTAATATACTTATGGTGTTATTTTTAAATATAATGATACATTATCATTATATATATAGATGTATTTATCTTTTTATCTTTTTTATGTTATTGTTATCTTTACTTTTTTTACCTATTATAGGTATTTTAGCTGTATTACTAAATAGGGAAATGGGAGGGACGTTAATAAACTTAAAATTTATAGCTTTAACAACATCTACACTAAATTTATTAGTATCGTTTTTAATATTTATTTTATTTGATTTTAGTACGAACCAATTCCAATTTGTACAAGAACATCATGAAATAAGTTCTTTTGATTTTTATTTAGGTGTAGATAGTTTATCTATTTATTTTGTATTATTAACTACCTTAATAATTCCTATATCGCTTTTATCTAACTGAAAATCTATAAAACATGATGTAATATTATATATTATTAGCTTATTGCTATTAGAAACTCTACTATTAGCAGTTTTCTTAGTATTAGATATATTACTATTTTATATATTTTTTGAAAGTATATTACCACCTTTATTTTTATTAATAGGTTTATTTGGATCAGATAATAGAGTAAAAGCTAGTTTTTATTTATTCTTATATACACTATTTGGTTCTTTATTTTTACTATTATCTATTTTATCTATGTCATCTATTATAGGTGCTACAGATTTTGATACTTTATTTAAAGGAAATTTCTTTTTTATAACACAACTTTTTCTGTTTTACGGTATTTTTATAGCTTTTGCTGTTAAAACTCCTACAATCTTTTTAAACACTTGACTTTTAAAGGCTCACGTTGAATCACCTTTAGGTGGAAGTATTATTTTAGCAGCTATTGTTCTTAAATTAAGTCTATATGGTATATTAAGATTAATTCTACCTGTATTGCCTAAAGCTTATATGGAATATACATTTATTATTTTTGTTATAGGTGTTATTACTATAGTATACGCTAGTTTAAGTACTTTAAGAACAACAGATCTTAAAGAATTAATTGCATATAGTTCAGTATCTCATGCAGCTGTTTATCTTTTAGGTGTATTCAGTAATAATATACAAGGTGTTGAAGGTAGTATCAATTTAGGGTTAGCTCACGGATTTGTTTCACCAGGTTTATTTATTTGTGCAGGAGGTATATTATATGATAGATGTCATACTAGAATAGTATCTCTCTATAGAGGAACTGTTCAATTAATGCCATTGTTTGCAGTACTATTTTTTATTCTATGTCTTGGAAATTGTGGAGCTCCTCTAACTTTAAACTTCATAGGGGAGTTCTTATCATTATACGGAGTATTCGAAAGATCTCCTCTTTTTGGTTTATTTGCTAGTACTTCTATAGTATTCTCTGCAGCATATACTATATATATGTATCAAAGAATAGCATTTGGAGGATCATACTCAAGAATGTTTGCTGTTAACATAGCAGATTTAAATATAAGAGAGTATATGGTGTTATTAATACTAGTAGTACCTACTGTAATCCTTGGTATTTATCCTGCACCTATATTAGATGGTCTACATTATTCAGTTTCAACTTTAATGTATTATTTTGATTACAGTGTAATTAGTTGTGATGGACCAAGTTTTATAAATGGAAAACCTTTGCCTAATGATCATTTTTACGCTACTCTATTTGCAGCCTCATTCTGAGTAGTATTTATAGGAATGGTAATTAAATATTATTCTTATATTAAACTGTTTTTTACTCAATCGGATGTCGGTATGGTACTTTGAGGTATGTTAAGAAGTACACCTTTACCACTGTTATATATTTTAGCTATGAATTTAATCAACATGTTCTTATCCTTGGTATTTTGTTGACTAGGTATTTTATCAACACCTGTCTTGGAATTATATTATATCGTACATTCAGTAGATTTAATGGATTTGTGTAAATATTTATCTGAGAACCAATACCTTGACTTAGCAGAAATAAATGTATATACAGGGTCAACAGAATTTAATTCGACAGAACCAAACTATAATGTATTTTTATCTTCTAGGGATAATGATGTTACTATGGGTGGAACTGAGGATGTATCTATGGGAGGTGTAGACACACCTAGAAGTAATGCTTCTACACCTTCAAGTAGTCGTATGAGTGATACGGGGGATTATTCTAGCACTACTCCCATTACAGGTTATACGCCTGCTGTTCCAACTCGTCTGGGTCGTGTACCTGCTGAAGTGCGAGCTCCTAATACTATTATTAGTGTAGAAGAGTGACAAAAGCTTAGCGGTTGAGAAAAATATGTTTATTTAAATAAACCTTTCCTTAGTAAGGGAGCTAAAGTATTTTATTGAAAATATGCAAATCCTATTGAACATCGAGGTATAAACGTATATCATTCGATCATAAGACAAGGTGTAGATATCACATGATGAGGTAAACCTTTATGACCACCTCTACCGAAGATTGTGATAGAACCAACTGAGAACCCCCCTGTAACTAATGTTGGGGATGAGAGAGATCAATATCCATGGCGTATGAAACGTCCTCAATTACTTTCTGAGTTTAAACCAGGATATCCTAGACATACATTTGATAATAGCCCTAATAAAATTTGAGGAGCTTTAGGTTTAGGTCCAGTACCTAAGGGACAAAGTAATTTAATGGACTGTGGATACAGAGAACAAAACCAACATGAATGGATGCTTAAAGAAATACCTTCTGTACCAAATCCTACACCTGAACGTCATTGTGCTAAATGTAATGTGGATATGACAGAATGGAAAAATTTTGCCCAATGTGACTATTGCGGTAACCGTTTATGCGTAGTTTGTAAAACAGTTGTTACAGGGCAACCGACATGAAGACTAGATTATGTACCGATTAATGAACTTAATACTAATTGCAACATAAAGAAATAAGATAATAACTAAGGTACTATACGGGGAATAGTCTGTGTTAAAAATATAAACAGCTACAATAGTACAAATATTATAAAAATTGCGAATTTAAGTATTCGCTTAGCTATTTCGGGTATTCGCTTAATCATTTTTAATATTATACTATGAAAACGTTTAATTGTTAAATAAACTTGCTATATAAGTTGTAATAATTTTTCATATTATTACAATATTATAACAAATCCTATTATAAAGAAGATAATAGAAAAGTTGTGTAAAAAGGAATTTTTGCAGCTACTACGGGAGAAGCTTACGGTATCCTGAATTCTTTTATAACTATACATAGTTGAATTCAAAGATAAGGTTAAGGTACTTTAATTAAAGCCCGTTAGAAAAAATTATACATATATTTTTAGTAAATAAATAAATTTATATAAATAAATAGTAATGTATGTATGACTGCGAATACGTATAGCTATATAAATGAATTGGTGAATATGTTTATAGCTGCTAATGCGTATCCGTGTATATTAATATATACATTAGATTAGTAGGTTTCTTTTTTTCGGTAACGTTGTGGTTTATAATATGGGTATTTGTATAGTTTATTATACTCTATTCTATTTTAATGTTTTATATTGTAATTATGTTTTTAATTACATTATACATTAAAGATATATAGTGAAATGAGATTTTTTCGTAAGAATGAATAATCATTAATGTAATAAACATAATACTACCCCCAAACGAATTTAGATAACTATATTACTTTTTTTTTTATACAATGAATTTATCACTAATTTTATTTACAATAGGAATTTTAGGTTTTGTTTTAAACAGAAAAAACATTATATTAATGCTTATTTCTATCGAAATAATGCTGTTAGCTATTACTTTTTTAATATTGTTAAGTTCACTTAGCTTCGATGATATACTAGGACAAACATATGCTATTTATATTATTGCTATAGCGGGAGCAGAATCCGCTATAGGTTTAGGTATTTTAGTAGCTTTTTATAGATTAAGAGGAAGTATTGCAATAGAATTTAAATAATGTATCTAGCTATTATTATCTTACCACTATTAGGGTCAATAGCCTCTGGTTTTTTTGGTAGAAAAATTGGAGTTTCAGGAGCCCAAATTATTACATGTACAGCTGTAGTTATAACAACGTTATTAGCTGTGTTAGCTTTCTTTGAAGTTGGATTAAATAATATACCTGTATCAATAGAGGTATTCAGGTGAATTGATTCGGAATCACTTAATGTTTCTTGAGGATTCCATTTTGATTCATTAACGGTTTCTATGCTTATACCTGTATTAATAGTTTCTTCTTTAGTACATATATATTCAATAGGTTATATGAGTCATGACCCTCACAACCAAAGGTTCTTTAGTTATTTAAGTCTATTTACCTTTATGATGGTAATATTAGTTACTGCTAATAACTTTATATTAATGTTTGTAGGTTGAGAAGGTGTGGGAGTTTGTTCTTATCTTTTAGTATGTTTTTGATTTACTAGAATAGCAGCAAACCAAAGCGCCCTTTCAGCATTCTTAACTAATAGAGTAGGGGATTGTTTTTTAACTGTAGGTATGTTTGCCATTTTATGATCTTTTGGTAATTTAGATTATGCAACTGTATTTTCATTAGCTCCTTTTATTAATGAAAATATTGTTACTCTTATAGGAATATGTTTATTAATAGGAGCAATGGCTAAAAGTTCTCAAGTAGGACTTCATGTATGATTGCCTATGGCGATGGAGGGTCCTACACCCGTTTCTGCCTTAATTCACGCAGCCACAATGGTTACTGCTGGAGTTTACCTATTAATGCGTTCATCTCCTTTAATTGAATATAGTTCAACAGTTTTAATACTATGTCTATGATTAGGTGCTATTACAACCGTATTTAGTTCCCTAATTGGTTTATTCCAACAAGATATTAAAAAAGTTATAGCTTATTCTACAATGAGCCAGCTTGGAATGATGGTAATAGCTGTAGGTTTATCTAGTTATAATATAGCTTTATTTCATTTGGTGAATCATGCCTTTTATAAAGCACTGCTATTCTTAGGAGCCGGAGCAGTCATTCATGCTGTAGCAGATAATCAAGATTTTAGAAGATATGGGGGATTGAGACCTTTCTTACCTCTTACTTATTCAGTAATGCTTATAGCTTCATTGAGTTTAGTAGCCTTCCCGTTTATGACAGGATTCTATTCAAAAGATTTTATACTTGAATCTGCATACGGACAATATTACTTTTCTAGCACGGTGGTATACATCATAGCTACTATAGGAGCTATGTTTACTACATTATACTCTGTGAAAGTATTATACTTAACATTCTTAACTAATCCTAATGGACCTTTAATTAATTATAAACAAGCACATGAAGGAGATATTTTTATGAGCTTACCTTTAATGATTTTAGCTGTATTTTCTATATTCTTTGGTTTCATAACTAAAGATATATTTATAGGATTAGGTTCAGGATTTTTTTTAGATAATGCTTTATTTATACATCCTTCTCACGAAATAATGATAGATACAGAATTCGGAGTACTAACTCTATTTAAGTTATTACCTTTAATGTTTACTATTTCATTAAGTGTAATTGCTATAGTATTATCTGAATACTTGTCTACTATATTAATTTATTTCAAGTTATCTAGAATAGGTTATAATATATTTAGTTTCTTTAATCAACGTTTCTTAATAGAGTTATTTTATAATAGATTCATTACAGGTGTTGTATTAAAACTAGGTGGTCAAACTACTAAGATAATTGATAAAGGAGCGATTGAATACTTAGGACCTTATGGATTAGAAATGGGGTTATATAATATAAGTAATACTATAAGTAAATTGAATAATGGAAATGTTCCTACATATGGGTTATATATTGTAATTGGATTACTAGGATACATGTTTAGTTCATACAATATAAATATGGCGGTTGTATTAACAATACTTATTGGTTTATCTACTTCTTTATCTAATAATTATAATCATCATATAGAATCAGAGTTAGCGAATTATATATCGAAGACACATAAATCTTCTTTTTGGTATAAAATTTTTTCTAATCCTGTGGTGAACCCGCATTCATTTACAACTGAACAATTACGTTCAGATATCGATATATCAGAGATTGTTAGTCAAATAGGTTCATTATTACCACAATTAAGTCAATTTATAGACCAATTTAATACCCTAGTAAAAGAATCAGGAATTAATGTGGTGACTGATTCAGTAGGAAATATGGATATAGATGTAGATCGAAATATGTCGGATGCTGATGCTAGTAAGATTAGTAAAAAAGTAGGTATTATTGATCGGTTAATAACATCAAGGGGTCAGGAAATCGATGATTTATTGAAAAAAGGAATAAATATGGAAACAGATTTAAAAAAAGAAAACCCTGAATATGTTTCACAATTAACCGATAAAATTAAAGAATTTAAGAGACTAAACGCTTTGTATAAACACTAAGTGTTATTCTATAATATTTATAGTAAAATATAATTTATAAAAGAATTAATTAGTATTCGACCAAAAGAGAATACTTAAAAAAAAAAGAAATTAGCTCAATCGGTAGAGCATCCGTCTTACCCACGGAGGGTTAAGTGTTCGAATCACTTATTTCTTAATACTTATTAATAGTAAGTATATTATATGGAGTTGTTTCTCCATAAATTACTACACGTTCTATTTTTTAAAATATAAATACATTATATATGTATAATTAATTTAATTTTTAAAATACACTATTTGCTTTTAAAATTTTACAGAGTCACCCCTTATATATTTAAGGATATTGCTTCCTCTTTCCTTAACTCCCGAAAAACAATTTTTTTAAGTATTTGTGTCTATATGTAATTTTGTGGCTATATGTAATTTTATGGTTATTTTTAATTATTTAACTATGTTATATTTTCCAACCCTTATTTCTGTGCTTGAAGTATTAGCTGTTACAATCCCTGTATTATTGACTGTAGCTTTTGTAACAGTAGCTGAAAGAAAGACAATGGCCAGTATGCAAAGAAGATTAGGACCTAATGCCGTAGGTTGATATGGTTTACTTCAAGCATTCGCCGATGCTCTTAAACTTTTATTAAAAGAATATGTAGCTCCTACGCAAGCAAACATGGTGTTATTTTTCCTTGGTCCTGTTATAACTTTAATTTTTGCATTACTGGGTTATGCTGTTGTACCTTATGGTCCTGGTTTAGTATTACTTGATTATAACCTAGGTATATTATATATGTTAGCTGTGTCTTCATTAGCTACATATGGGATATTATTAGCAGGATGATCAGCCAATTCTAAATATGCCTTTTTAGGATCATTGAGAAGTACAGCTCAGTTAATTAGTTATGAACTAATTTTAAGTGCTGCTATACTTTTAGTAGTTTTTTTAGCAGGTAGTTTAGATCTTACTGTTATTATAGAAGCTCAAAGACCTATATGATACGTAGTACCCTTATTTCCTATATTTATTATATTCTTTATAGGATCTATAGCGGAAACAAACAGACCTCCATTTGATTTAGCAGAGGCCGAATCAGAGTTAGTTAGTGGATTTATGACAGAGCATTCAGCCGTTATATTCGTATTTTTCTTTTTAGCGGAATACGCTAGTATAATATTAATTTGTATTTTAAATAGTGTTTTATTTTTAGGTGGTTATTTATTAGATATAAATTATTTCTTATATCCTTATTTTTATATATTACAATATATAGAAGGTGATAGCTATATGTATTTAACAGATAATGAAACTAATTTTAATGTTATTGATTTTGATAATTATAGTACAATAATAGGAACAATGGTTGGTGGAATAGTTATAGGATTTAAAACTTGTATAATGGTATTTGTTTTTATATGAGCTAGAGCTTCTTTCCCTAGAATACGTTATGATCAATTGATGTCTTATTGTTGAACAATTTTATTACCAATAGTAGTTGCATTTATTATATTAGTTCCTTGTTTATTATACAGTTTTGATATAATACCTTCTAATATACCTTTATTATAAGGGTTTTTATAGCCCTTTGACAAAGGTTAAAAAAAAATAATTATAGCTGTTATTTGAAATTATAGCTGTATATATTAAATTTAAATTATAATTGTAAAAAAAAGAATAAGATATAAATTTTCGTTATTAGAAAAATTTTTCTTTTGCAACAATATATGATTTTATTCAGTCTGAAATATGTAGTTCAAGGATACAATAAACTAAAAAATATGTCGATACGACTTAAACTACTTAATTATAGTTTCTAAATCATCACAAAAGACGAGTATCAAAATATTATCTACTAAAGAAATAAGTAACTATATCTTTCATTAATTTTTTTTATTATTAGTTTTATTTTACCAAGATATTTCATATAAATATTTTTAAATCATTTTAATAAAAAGCAATAATAAGTTTATTTAATATTATTTATTAATAATAGAGTTTAAAAGGGGTTAGGCTTAAACACTAATACCTGAGTCATAAAAAAAACCTATGATTGTAATGTATTAAAAAGACATTTTTTACAATAATATAATTTACTAAAAATATATGTATAATTTTTTCTAACGGGCTTTAATTAAAGTACCTTAACCTTATCTTTGAATTCAACTATGTATAGTTATAAAAGAATTCAGGATACCGTAAGCTTCTCCCGTAGTAGCTGCAAAAATTCCTTTTTACACAACTTTTCTATTATCTTCTTTATAATAGGATTTGTTATAATATTGTAATAATATGAAAAATTATTACAACTTATATAGCAAGTTTATTTAACAATTAAACGTTTTCATACACATCTCTGATTTTTGCATATCTTTTTATTGAAATGAAACGAATTAATTAATGGCTACTTACTCAACCTTTTAATCCAAAAGTACCATTACGAGTTTTAGAGTTTATAAGAGTATATTGTGAATTAGATTTGACATAACCTCTTAACATAGTAGATGATTTATTATTAAAAGAAGAACGTATGTTTTTTAAACTACCAACATATCTGTATTTAAACACAGCTCTCATAGCAGTTAAACGTCTTGTCAATCTTCCTGATGCCTCAAATCTTACACCACTTACTACTTGCTGTTTTATAGTATGGACAATATTATTTTTATTAATCACTTGATCACGATCATCAAATGTTATAAGTGTATGTAAATCGGGTATTTTAACCATTTGTAGTATAGCTCTTCTTAAAATTCTCACTACGTTGTTTTTTCTATCTTTTAATTTTAAAGCTATAGCAGATGAAAAAATATCACTGTTTAAATGTATGGATTTTAATTCAATTAATTTTATTTCAACTTTTTTATTGTACACCTTTTGTATTAAAGCAATTAAACCTAGATTTCTTAAATTTAAATTTAGATTGTTAAATTTAAATTTGTTAAAATTAATTATTTTTGTAGAATTAAATAAAACTTTTTGTAATCTAAATAATTTTTTTAATAGTCTTATATTATATCTAGGTGTTTTATATCAATAAAGATACCTTCTTTTTAAACTTATTATGATATATTTTAATAAACTGTCCATTATTTTAAAGAAAGACATGTTTCATTTTTTAAAAATAAAAAATTTATTTTTTAAAGTATGAATTAATCTATTTTTATAATATGGTACATAAGGCGTATCTGATTTAACAGAATTTTTTTTAGATTTTATCAATGTAATTAAGTTTCTTATATATCTTTCAATAGATAATTTTTGTTTATTGTATGTATATAGCATAATAATTACTTTAGTATTAGTATGTTTCAATTCGGCTCTACTGGCATAGATTTTATTAGCTGAATAACGAATTCTATTATGACGTCTACGTTTAAAAATTCTTTTTATTTTAGTGTACAACATATTACAATAACTCATGATTAATTTATTTAAAATAGAATTATAAATAATTAATAATTTACTGTAGGATTTATTATAGCTATATACACTACTAAATCATTCTTTGCTGGAAGATGGGTAAAAAATAGATTTTTTATACTCATCTCTTTGAGATTTATCTTCTATATTTTTTTTTAAAAGAAATATGTTGAAAGATTCATCCTTTCTATATTTTAAAAAAGAATTCTTTAAAGATTTATCTTTAAGATTAAGTTTTTTTTTCAATATATTTATCATGAAATATATTCATAAATTATCGGTATAATTTTGCCAAAATTTTAGTATAGCATATAAATATTTTTTAAATCCTTATGATAAAAATTTATTTAATATTATACATTAATAAACTATAGTCTAAACGGTAAACCTGGATAAAGATTATCGTAATCTTTTTTTATTACACAGTTTTTATCTAGGAGTAGTTTTATAGTTTTAATTATAATAATATATTAAAATATATTATTATGATTTGAATTGTATTATTATTTCTTTTTACTTATAATACAAATAAGTTATATTTATTTGTTAACTATAATTTATTTAAGTTTTCTTATAAAAATTATCTTAGATAAATGTACACATGTATTACTATACATATATACATTACTATTAATTAATCTTTTTCTAAATACAATTGTATATTTACATTCTAATTTTTAAGTGTACGTAATTATATACTTATATCGCTTTAAGTATTAAGAAACAATTGAATCCAATCCACCCCGAAAGTTGTGAATACTCATTAAAGACATATGACTTAGATATAATAATAAAAACAATGAAGTAATCAACCTGTCAGAAAAGAAAGATTCGAACTTTCTAGTAATAGCTGACCCCTAGTAGGTTAATCTATTGCTATTTCCTTTAAATTTTTCTGTTTTTTTTTAAGTAAGATATAAAATAATATTATTTTTTAGGACGTTTAGAAGGTCTAAATTCTTCATCTGAAGAATATTCACTTCAACTCTCTCCATCACTATTTTGTTCAGAACATTCTTCTTCAGAAGAATGTATGTTTAATTCATTTTTTAGGTTTTGAGCCTTATCAGAATAATAATCAAATGCCTCCCTAATTTGGATAGATTCATTAAGTAGAAATTCCTTCTCTTTTTGGTCCACATTACCACCGTCATTGTTTATTTTATGCATAATGTCATTAAATGCACGCATCGCTTCTTTACGTAACTTTTGACTTTCATGGTATTCTTCGAATTTCTTTTGTTCTTTAAGATATTCTAGGAATTCAAAACTTTCACATTGTTTAGAGGACTCTCCTTGTTTATAAGACTCTCCTTGTTTAGAGGACTCTCCTACTTTAAATTCATTCAAAGAGTTTCATTTGGCTTTTTCAATATCATCTTGTTCACGCTCTTCATCTAAATCTGTATATCATTCTTTCATTTCTTCGGGGGTAGTAACTTTCGCTTTACCCTTACCTTTTCCTGATGATTTATTATCACGATCAGGACCGTTACCTGAATCAGAACCATTACCTGGATCAGGACCATTACCTGAATCAGATCCGTCTTCACCAGAATCAGGACCAGTTTGATCAGGGTTAAAATCATCTTCGTTATCGTTTAATGATAAATAACCAAAATCATATGTTATTTCACCAATATTAATTGGTATTTCGTTACCATTTAATGATGAAATAACATTATCTATTAAATCAAAAATATTCATCAACATTCTATTGTTCTTGTAATCAACTAAGGAATTTAACCAAGGGTACCGACTCCACAACTATAGGCATTGAACTATGTAATATACCACAGATTTCTGAACATTGACCATAGAATGTACCCAATCTATTAATAAGAACAGAGAATTGATTTAATCTTCCAGGGTATGCATCACATTTAATACCTAATGAAGGTATTGCAAATGAATGAATAACATCTGCAGCAGTAACAATAAATCTCGTGTGTGTAATTTCAGGTATTACAACTTTGTTATCCACCTCTAACATTCTTAAAGCTCCTTTTTCTAAATCAGATTCAGGTACTAAGTAAGAATCAAATTCCACAAAATCTCCATCGCTATTTAAGAAATCAGGATATTCGTAACTTCAATATCATTGGTGACCTTCTGCTAATACAGATAATGAAGGGTCTGTAACTTCATCCATTAAATATAGTAATTTGAAAGAAGGGAAAGCTATTAATACTAATATAAGAGCTGGAGTAATTGTTCAAATTAATTCTATTAATGTACCGTGATTAAGATATTTGTTACTAATAGGAGATCTAGAACTGTCAAAATTTCTAATAATAGATCCTTGAATTCAACTAACAGTAAATAAAATAGCTACTAAGTAGTACATAATATTATCATGTAATTCCACAAGAGCTTCCATTTGTGGGCTGGCACTATCTTGGAAATAAAGTCCTCAAGCTCTAGGCGCATCACAAATTATTTCATTTGATCTACTAAATAAACTTATAATTATTATAGCAAAAGAAGATAAACCACCATTACTTTGTAAAGGTAAGCTAGTAAATGCGTGTGGTTTAGGTGGGTTAGATAAAGATCATTCTAAACCAGGAGCACTTTTATCTTTAAGTATACGTAAATAATCACTAAACAGTTGAGGAACTGCTCAAGGGTATCCAAATACAGCTTTACCTTTTACAAGTTGTAAGTATACTATTTGTAAGAATAATGCAGTAGCAATAACAGATATAATTGAACCAATACTACTAATATAGTTTCAACCTGTAAATGCGTCAGGGTAATCACTAACACGACGTGGCATACCTTGTAACCCTAAAAAGTGTTGTGGGAAAAATGTAAAATTAACTCCAATAAATAACACTCAGAAATGAGCTTTAGAATATAACATGTTATAATCTAATCCTAGTATTTTTGGTATTCAAAAGTATCATCCACTAAATAGTGCGAATACAGCACCCATACTTAATACGTAGTGGAAATGAGCAACTACGTAATATGTATCATGGAAAGCAACATCAAGTGATGCGTTTGCGATAACTACTCCTGATAATCCACCCATAGTAAACATAAAGATAAATCCTAATGCGAATAATAATGATGGTGTAAAGTATAAAGAACCTCCGTAGCAAGTTGCTAATCATGAGAATATTTTAATACCAGTAGGTACCGCAATAATTAAAGTAGCAGCTGTGAAGTATGCTCTTGTATCAACATCCAGTCCAACAGTATACATGTGGTGACTTCAAACTAAGAATCCTAAAATACCAATAGAACACATAGCATAAACCATACCTAAATAACCGAACACACTCTTGTTAGAATTAGATGAAACTACAGTACTAATAATTCCGAATCCTGGAATAATTAATATATAAACTTCAGGATGACCAAAAAATCAGAAAAGGTGCTGGTATAATATAGGGTCACCACCTCCGGCTACTTCAAAAAATGAAGTATTGAAATTACGATCTGTCAATATCATAGTAATTCCACCGGCAAGAACAGGTAATGATAATAATAATAATACAGCTGTAATAACAACAGCTCATGCAAATAATATTAATTTATGGAATCTTATACCAGGACTTCTCATATTAAATGTTGTAGTAATAAAGTTTATAGCCCCAAGTAAACTAGATATACCGGATAAGTGTAATCCAAATATAGCTAAATCTACACTTGGACCACTATGACTTTGTATACCTGATAAAGGTGGATATAAAGTTCAACCTGTTCCTACACCATTTTCTATTCCACCTGCAAATACAAATAGAACGATACTAGGTATTAATAATAAATAACTAATATTATTAAGTCTAGGGAATCCCATGTCAGGACCACCTAATCCTAGTGGTAAAAGGAAATTACCGAAACCTCCAATTAATGCTGGCATAACCATGAAGAAAATCATTATAATCGCGTGAGCAGTAATAATACTATTATATAACTGATTATCTGCTATATACTGTACACCTGGCCCAGACAACTCTAATCTAATCAAGACAGAAAAGGCAGTACCCACTAATCCAGAAAACAGTGCAAATATTAAATATAATACACCTATATCTTTAGCATTAGAAGATAAGAATCATCTTTCAAATCACATACTAATACCAGAAGATTTTACATTTAGATTAGCATGCCTACCCTCTGTAGATAAAATAATGTTGTTGTTCGTGGCCAAGTCCACAGAGACAATATAGTGTATTAACAATATATTTTACGTGTATCTATATTTCTATACATCTATATTCCATATAGGCTACTATTCATTTACATAAAAATAGATTAGTAACCTATATAATAAAAAATTCTTTTATTACACTGTATAAAAATTATGATATTAAACAATATTTGTTATACTCGGTATAAATCGAAAGACAAACAGCGAAAATACTGCTAAAATAAAAAAAAAATTAAAACTACAAATTAAAAAAAATTAAAACTACAAATTAAAAATAAAAATTCAACCAAAAATTTACAATTAAAACTTTAAATGGTATTTACTTATATACTAGATTATGTTATTACAATCTATTTGTATAGATATTTTATAAAATCTATCTTTACTGAATAAGAGATATGAAGGAGTCGAACCTTATATTTATGATCTGCAATCAAAATGCACAGCCGTATGCAACACATCCCTTTTTTTAGATTTTTATTAAGATTTATGAATAACAAATTTTTCATAAAAAACGGATTATATTGAGATTAATAACTTGGATACAAATAAGCTGGTTCCTGTCTGTAATATTTAACTAAAAAAAGATCTAGAAGGCTTTTATTTTCATATTACAATAAAATACTAAAGTTTTTATTTATTTAATTTTCTGTGGAATACCCAAGCTTTTTTCCCACTTAAAAGCTAAATAAGATCATGTGACTTCCCTGCTATTAGATAAAGTGGTAATCCCCCTTATTTAATATAAATTACATTTGTATCACAAGCTTAATACAAAATATATAAATACTATATTTACTTATTCCGCGGTTTTTTATTAGAGTAAGAGTCATAAGAATCATCATGTAATCTTTTATTACCCCTCTCACTGGGTTTATTATTTTGGTTGTCATCTTCTTTTGATTCAGAATTTTTGTCATTGTCCTTAGATTCATCTAGTGGAGATGAAACTTCGCTGCTACTGCTTGAAACAGGCTCCTCCCGACAGTACTTACAAATGTAACCACCACAATTATCACAGACTGAGTATTCATCCAATTGATGGTTACCCATAGAATGTTTTGGCTCTTTATCACCAACGCAAGGTACCTCTTCTAAACCAAATTGCCCATTATTACTTCTAAATTCTGGGTATATTATACTGGATTTGTGATCACAGCTTTTTGTTTTAGGGAACTCCTCAAAGAATCTCTGAGTTTGAGGAGGATAATCTAGAGGATCCCTTCTAAATCCACCGTTGTCTTAGTTATTTTCTGTACTGTCCGAAGAACTACCTTCTGGTGACGAATAAGAAGGACCATGGTCATCAGAAGAAGGACCAGCGTCATTAGAAGGACCAGCGTCATTAGAAGGACCAGTGTTATTAGATTCATACGTAGAAGAAATATTGTCATTATCAGATTCATCCGTAGAAGAAATATTGTCATTATCAGATTCATCAAAAAGAAGCATCTCCATCTCGTCGATATTGATAGGAAAAATATGGTCATTATCAGATTCATCAATAATCTTGTCGAAATTGAATTCTTCCCCATAAACTTTGCAAAATAACAGATCCATTTCGTAAAGGAAATTTAAGGAGAGTAGTATTATATCAAAGTAACCAAATGTTACAGTTATATCAAAATGGTCTAGTGCGTAATATAATGCAACGATCGAACCATATACCACTTGTATAAAAAGAATCTTATACTGAGTTTCATTTTTATAAAATCATAGAACGAATCTAATAATAAGTGCATCAAAATAACTAAACCCAGATACACGAGAATTTATAAGAATAGATTCTCATAGAAAGCTAATAAATACATGTGATTCAGGTGTATCTTCATTTTCGTATGTAGATGTTTGTCTACTTTCTATACTTAATGCATTTTTACCTAATTCAAAAACAAATCCCCCTGTTAGTACTAGGAAAAATACTATCATAATGGCTAATCCATATATACCATTATTGTACCCACTAACACTATAAGGATATATTAGTACTATTTCTAAATCAAATAAAAGAAATAAAAGAGCAAATATAAAAAAGGATATACTGAATTGTGTTCTATTCTGCCCTGAAAATGAGTGGAATCCACATTCAAATGGACTATCTTTTTCTTGGTAAGGATTATGAGGTGCCAAAATTAAATTAACTGCTAATAAAATAATAGCTAATATAGGAATAAATATTATAAAAAAAGTTGTACTTGTCATTTATATATTAAAAAGTATTAAAGCTAATATGTTAGCTACTCTTAATAACTCTTCTGGTACAAAAATAAATAATGTTATTAATAATGTTATGATTGAAATGGATAAACCTAAAGAACTTGATAATACTATATTATTAATTTTAATCGTTACTTTACTAATAATAGTATTTTTTTCAGTAATTAAACCGTCAGCGTCAAAATTATTTAGTTCACTATTAAAGTCATAATCAGGTTTATCAAAAAATATTTGTTTTATAATGGTTAAATAATACACAGCACTTATAACACTAGTTAGAATAGCAACCAATGACATAAATATATAACCACTATCGATAGCCGCGCTTAAAATCATCTGTTTACCAAAGAATCCTACTAATGGAGGAATTCCCGCAAAAGAAAATAAGGTAATACCTAAACTTAATGATAACACAGGGTTTATGTAATAGAAACCTTTTAACTGATCAATCAGTTGAATAGGAGAATTATTTTCATCTTTTAAATTATCATTTTCTTTAGTTTCTTTTTTCTTGTCTTCTGATTCCTCCTGATATACATAGCAATACAATGAATAACCTATTGCAAGAATTAACATGAAAGCATTTAAATTAGACACAGAATATTGTATTAAATAAAACATAAATGCTTGTGTTGATTCTATTGTGTGTATACTTAGCCCTAATAATATAAACCCTACATGGGAAACAGTACTAAAAGCTAATAATCTTTTTATTCTGGCCTGTGTTAGACCTACCACAGTTCCTATTATTAAAGATAAAAGAGAACTAAATAATAAACTTGTTGTTCATGAAAAATTCATAGAAAACACAGATTTAGTTGTATAATGAACCAATTCTAATAGGAAAATAAATATAGAAATTTTTGCTATTATGGCTACAAAAGTTGTAACTATGGTTGGTATTCCGTCGTATACATCAGGGCTTCAAAAGTGGAAAGGAGCTGCTGAGACTTTAAATAAAAATCCTACAGACATAAATAATAAACTTATATGAATATAATAAGATTTATATCAATAAAGTAGAGTTGTAGCATGATCTTTACTTACGTTAGATATGCTAGTTATTATATACAAGCTATCTAAATTTGTAGTACCTGAATTTGCATATAATAAAGCTGTACTCAATAATATAAAACAAGAAGATAACCCTCCTAGTAGGAAGTACATAAGACCACCCGAAGTTGCTGGTTCTGAATCTCTGTATATAGTGGATAATAAATATAAACCATAACTTTGTAATTCTATTGACAGGAATATAGATACTAAATCACTTGTAGATATAAGAAAAATACCTCCTGTTACTATAAATAATATAATTAAAGAATATTCTATAATTTTAAATTGTTCTCCCATTTTATTTACTATTATAGTTTGATAGTATATTAATCTAGTAAACAATAATTTATTTATAGAACTATATTCTTTTAATCATACTTTTCTAGGATAAAATGAAGTTAATAATAATATAATACTACTGATTAATAATATAAATACATGAAATGAATTAGTAGTAGCTGTAGTATGAAATAAACCTCCGAAAAGTCCAATACCTTTATTTAAAAATAAAAAGTATAAATTGTCATATGCTATTAAAGCCGAAATTACTAATATAGTAATAGTGGCTCTGGAATAAAGAATGGATTTGTCTCGTCTTGAAGTGACGGAATTCGATAATAATAATAAAAATAATGAAGTAATTAACATGTCAGAAAAGAAAGATTCGAACTTTCTAGTAATAGCTGACCCCTAGTAGGTTAATCTATTGCTATTTCCTTTAAATTTTTCTGTTTTTTTTTACAAAATTAATAATACATTTTTAATAAATTTAGATAGGGTTAAGACTCTCAATAATAAATAGATACAAATAAGAAAAGTCATATAACATCAACAAAATGTCAATAAAGTATTCCTACTTCTAACCCTAAAAGATGGTTATTAATTAAATGGTATGCTAATAGACGTCATAGACCTACAGCTAAAAACGCTGTTCCAATAACTTCGTAGAAAAAAAATTCTAACTAAAAATATCTCTTAATATTTCTATTATAGAATCTCATAAATTATTACCTAGTTTATAATCCGAATTGTATGTATAATCTTTATTTAAAGTATTATTTGATTCATGCAAACTTGAATAAGATGAATCCCTTAAAGAATTAGTAGATGATTCATTATTAGCATAATTTTTAACTTCAGATAATTCTTTAATTTTATCTTCCCTAGCTTCCTTTAGAGATTGATTAAGTTCTGGTAAATCCTTTACATTAGGAGTTTTTCCTTCAAAAAATTCTTTAATATGGGGATTTTCTCTTAGAGCATTTAAGTGTGAATTTTTATCTTTTTGAGAATCAGGAAGTTTTTCATCTAAAATCATAGCATCATTTGAAAGTCTCATTAATTTTTCAATTTCATTTATTTCTTCTTCTATTTCAAAACTTTCTTCCTCCCTATCTTCATCCTTGTTATAATTAGAATCCTTATCACTCTTATCATTACTAGAACCTTCGGTTTTATAACTAGAATCCTTATCATTATTATCATTGCTAGAACCTTCTGTTTTATATATTCTATCCGAATGAGTACTAATAGAGCTATTAACATTAATTATACAAGTAGATATCTTAAGATCCTCAATAATATATTGACACAAAGAGAAATAATCATACAACATCAACAAAATGTCAGTAAAGAATCCCAGCTTCTAATCCTAAATGATGGTTATTTGTTAAATGATATGCTAATAGACGTCATAGACCTACAGCTAAGAATGCTGTTCCAATCATAACGTGTAATCCGTGGAACCCTGTACCAAAATAGAAACATGATCCAAAGGCTCCGTCTGATATAGTAAATGATGATACTGAATATTCTACACCTTGGAATCCTGTAAATATAACAGCTAAAATAATAGTATATAGTAAACCATATAAGGCTTTACTTCTTTCTCCATTAATTAAATAATGATGTCCAAAAGTAACAGTAAATCCTGAAGAAAGCAAGATAACTGTATTAATTAATGGTAATTCGAAAGGATCTATTGATTCTATTCCCATAGGAGGTCACATTGCACCTAATTCAACTACGGGTGAAAGAGCACTGTGAAAGAATGTTCAGAATATCGCCACAAAAAATAAAGCTTCAGATACTATAAATAAAGCAACACCAATATTTAACCCTCTTTGAACCGCTAAAGTATGGTTACCCATATATGTACCCTCTGCAACTATATCTCTAAATCAGAATGACATAGATAGTATTAATCCTATTAGAGCTATAAATAAATTATATATTGCATATTCAAACCCGTGAAAGGATAAAACACCTGATGTAGTAAGGGCAAATAAACTGATTGTTGTATACAAAGGTCAAGGAGAAGGAGATACTAAATGGAAAGGGTGTGCTTGAAAATTACTCCTATTTAAATTTAACATAGTCTTTTTTTTTTATTCATAATACATTTTTTAATATATTTCAATAGGTACTACACTTCCCTGTCCACTTTTTATCTTTCTTACACATTATCAGCCTTCATTCTCTTTATAAATTTGTTTTAATTTACTTAGGTATTGGGAGTATACCTATACAATATTAAGCTTTTAAACACCAAGTGTGTTAATAATAGCATTATACTCACAAAACACAGGTAAGCACTCCGTCTTATAATATTAAATGATAGCTATCTGTAGAATGATATACCAATAGACGCCACACGCTTATAGCTAAGAACATTCTTTTCCTTTAACTTTATAAAAATAAAATGCGCACACAAATAAATTACAGCACATATTAATTTTTTTTTAATATAATACACATATTACTATTTAATATTATATTTAAGTAGGGTTAGTCTATTTTTTAATCTATCTTTACTGAATAAGAGATATGAAGGAGTCGAACCTTATATTTATGATCTGCAATCAAAATGCACAGCCGTATGCAACACATCCCTTTTTTTAGATTTTTATTAAGATTTTTATTCAAAATTTTATTAAAAATGCTCTTAAAAGAGCAGGTCTTTTCTAAGATATATACTGTTCTTATTAAAAATATATACCGTTCTTTAAAAAGACTTTATAGTGGCTCTTTTTTATTAAAAATTTAAATGACTGTAGCTTAAAGGTAATTATTGCCGTAATTTTTTTTTTTAATTAGTGTAATTCTAATGCATCTTTAATATATGAACATGATAAAACTACAAAAACTTGTGATTGTATAAAGGCAATACCCAATTCCAATCCAGAAAACGCTATTATAAACGCTAATGGTAATAATCCTAGTACAAAGAAAATTATTCCAGAACTCATTATATTATATGTAAATCCACTTAGAATGTTTAACAACATGTGACCTGATAAGATATTAGCTGCTAATCTAAGTCCTAAAGAAACATTACGAGCTAAATATGATATGAATTCTATTAGAACTAATAGCGGTAATAATGCTAAAGGACAACCAGCTGGAACAAATAAAGAGAAGAATTTTAACCCATGTTCTTTAAATCCTAAAACTGTAGCACCTAACACTACTGTAAAACTAAGTGAGAATGTTAATATAAAATGAGATGTTGATGCAAAACTATAAGGAACCATACCTATAAGATTATTTATTAAAATAAAAATAAATAATGCATACATGAATGGAAAGTATATTTGACCTCTTTTATTATTAATTTGGCTTGTTACTATACCATGAATAGTAGCGTATAATGTTTCTTGACTTAAAGATCATTTATTGGGAGTTATTTTAGAATGATTAGTAGCTAAAATACTAAAATAAAAAGCTACAAAAGCAGCTATTGTCATGTATAGGCCTATATTAGTTATGGATAGGTTAATATTAGCTAATAATGGTGTATCTATACTAAATAAATTTCTTATTTCAAATTGGTCAAGAGGACTTCTAATTGTATAAATAGGCATATATGAAAATTGATTTTACTAGAAGTATAAAATAGATGAATTCCGAAAGGAAACTATAAAGTTGAATAAATTATATTATTTATTCAAATCTATGCATAATTATGAATATTTGATTAAATTTATGAATAATATTTAATAAACTTTAATTTATAATAAAAAAAAATTTTTTTTTTGAATAATGAATTTTCCATATACTACATTTTATTACAAGCTTAATACAAAATATAGATATTATGATTTATATAATTTACTATATTTCATATTTTATTAATAGGTATTAAATAAATGATTAAAACACTTAATGGATTCTTTGTAAAAAGAATCCTTATATTGTTAATACGTAAACATTACATTATTAATACTTAAACATTACTATAYWTTTMTACATAGGTATTATGTATACCCACACATATAATTATATAATTATATATTTATATACCATTACCATTTACTAAATACTAAGAAATAAGTGATTCGAACACTTAACCCTCCGCGTGTAAAACGGATGCTCTACCAATTGAGCTAATTTCTTTTTTTTATCTTTAGTCTACCTAGGTAGTTAAAACCTATCTGTAAGACCCTGTAAAGGGCTAGTTTATAGTCTCTAATCTAATAACATTTCGATATAATCTAAATTAATTTATAAACCTTAACTATTACATACACAAATGTTTTCATCCCTTATAAATTTTATTAATAGATCTTCAGCCAATTGATTATCTTTATTTTCATCTACTATACAATGAGGTCCATTGTATCTAATTGGATTATTAATGTCTCTTTGAAATTTTCCAATATCTCCTTGTCAAATCATAGGTATTAATCTCTCATGTGGACCACCCAAATCTATTGCTATGAATATAGTAATCATTTTATCTTGGGTAACTATAGAGGCGAATTCTCTTATATAAGTATCAGGTTTTTTTGTAACATTAGGTCTTTTAAGAGTAGGTCTTTTACAGTAGCTTATAAGTGTATTAGATAAAAAGTATATACTTTGTTTAAAATAATCGCTAAATGAACTTTGTTTACCTATTTCCTTTAATTCTTCTATATTACTATTTAGATTTTCGGTCTGAGGTTTTAAAGTTATAACTATTGCACCAACCATTGCTAAAAGTAATATACCAGATGTAAGTAATAATCATAAAGAGTAGTTAACGTAAAGTATATTTCCTATTGCTGATATATGAGAAAGTTCTACTAGAAATCCATCTCATGAAATGGATGTTACAGTATTTAAAGTTTTTTTTTCAAAAATATTATTTAATATGTCACTATCTATTTTCATATTAGGTAAAACATTATTAACAAAAAAATTAAAGAAAACACCCACTATTATAGCTAAAGGAATACTATTTATATTATCTGTTAGTAATTCAGATATTCTAACATTAATTAACATTAATATAAATAAGAACAGTATGGATACAGCTCCTACATATACCAATAAATAAGATAATCCTATAAAGTTTAGTCCTGTTAAAATTAAATACCCAGATATGGTTAAAAATAAACCTATTAAAAATAATACAGAAACAATAGGGTTTTTAGTTACAATAACTAATATCCCTAATAATATGGCGATAATGTATAATAAATCTAGATTATATACATTATAACCATTAAATGTAATTTCGTTAGTTATAAACATAAAAAATTGTTATTCACCACTCTCATAACTATAAACAGGAAATTATTGTCGATAAATTATCATTTTTTGTTTATTGTCGATACATTTAAAATAATAATTAAAATGCATTATTCTAAAATCCTTTCTGTTTTTTGTTAAAAAATAATAATAAAGCGAGAATAAATTATTTTAGTAAATAGTTTGAAAAAAAAAATTTTTTTTAATTAATAGCATTCTAATGCCAGCCCTTAAAATGAATCGAACATTTATCAGAATATTAACAGTATTCCGCTCTACCATTGAGCTATAAAGGCTACTAGTATACACCTTCTGGTATCTTCATGAAAATATAGGTCTTTGACTACATACTATCCATTTATATTATTTTATACTAATTCTATTTTAGGAGACAAGAGATTCGAACTCTTAAAAGTATAACACTATTGAGTTTACAGCTCAACCCTTCTTACCAATAAAGGAACTCTCCTTTTTTTTGAGCCTGTATATGGATTCGAACCATATAAATTTAATTTATGCTCCTTGCACAGACTTTTGTTTGGGTGTATTGTTATTGTTCATTAATCCCGGGCTAGTTCCCCAACCCGAACCGTATTTCGACTTAACACCAATTAGAGTCACGCATACGAAGATATATTTGCCAAAATTTCTAAACCTATAAATTTAGACTAAAAAATCAGCAGTTACCAAACTTATTGCACATACTCCTTTCAGCGCCTGACGAGTGGTTAGTACCTATCTGAGATAAGATTCACCGTGATGTGATTACTCACGATTACTAGTAATTCCTTTTTCATGTAGTCGAATTTCAGACTACAATCCATACTTTTTCCTATTTTAAGGATTAGCTCCAATTCGCATTATTGCATCCTTTTGTAAAGGCAAATGTGGCACGTCTATAGCCCACAATATTAAGGCCATGATGACTTGTCTTAGTCCCTGTTATCTATCCAGTTGTAGACGGAGAGCTGCTTTATAGTATAAAATAAAGCAAGGGTTTACGTTAATTTAATGGACCTAACCAAATCTCACGACATTAACTGAAGACAGCCATGCAACGCATGTGATCTAAAAAAGATATTTAGAACATTCAAATTGTGGTAAGGTTATTCGAGGATCATCGAATTAAATAACATACTTCACTACTGGTTTCAGAAACGGTCTAATGATTTCAGTTCCTGCGTTGCCACATTACTCTTGAGGTGGAGTGCTTCCACTTTCATTTATAGTCCAGCATAAGCCAACCTATGGCACTCATCATTGTCTGCCCAGGCTACGGGGGTATCTAATCCTCTTCACTGTCTGAGCCTTCGTCCCTCAACGTCAGTTATAGTATTGAAATCTATTACCCATATATTTAAGTAAAGTTTCGAATACATGTACATAGAGGTTTGCCTTCGCCGTTACCAGTCTTATTAGTATCAATAAATTTCATCTTTCCACCAATAATTCTGACATAATCCTCTCGCATATCAAACTCAAGTGTAGTAGGTACTTATCTAAGCCTTCATACACCGTCTAGGTACCCTATATACCTGTTAAAGATGAATAACACTCGTCCCCCTTGTCTTACCGCGACTGCTGGCACAAGATTTAGTCGGGACCTTTGGATATAAAGTTTTCATAATAAGCTTTATCCAGAATTTTATAAGACCTAGTCAAGCAAGTTAATAAACTTATTATATTAACTCTCATTCCTGCAAGTTGCTGGTTCAGCCGTTAGGCCATTGACCAAAATCCCTCACTGCTGTACTATACGCACTGGGGTTTTTTCAGACCCAGTGTGGTCAATAGACCTCTCAGTCCTGACTACGAATATAAGCTAAATATGACATTACCATATTTAATACTTATTCGATGGTTATTAATAATCAACTAAGAGCGAAGTACTACTTCTTTTATAAACAAAATTTATCATCAGGGTTATTAACCTATTATTTAAACAATCAATATAGTAATCCAGGGTTGATTAGATTTAGTATTAATAAATAATAATAAAATTGTTATTATAAGGTATTTATTTTGCCTTACTCTTAGGTAGCCATAACACCTATTACTCACCTGTACACCACTTCAATATACATAATTTTCACAAATTAAATATTGACGTTCGATTAGCATGTGTCAAGCATTTACATAGCGTTCAATCAGAGCCATCATCAAACTCAAATAAATTTTTTAATGTATTTTTTTTCCAAATACATTACTATGTATTTATATATTTTTTTGATATATAAAAAATTTGAAAGTTAAAAGAATTATTCTTTTATTGCCTAATACTATAACCTGTTTTTATGTGCCTTATCTAATTAAAATTTTTACCCATATTATAACATATATTTAGGTATAAAATAAATATTATTTACTTCTTGTCCAAGACTCGAACATGGATCTAGATATTAGAAGTATCTTGTTCTTCCTTTGAACTAACAAGAAAACTCTGAATTAATGGGAAAACTCTGAACCAAGAAAACTCTGAATTAATGGGAAAACTCTGAACCAAGAAAACTCTGAATTAATGGGAAAACTCTGAACCAAGAAAACTCTGAATTAATGGGAAAACTCTGAACCAAGAAAACTCTGAATTAATGGGAAAACTCTTAGCTAACAAAATGGAAGTTCGTTTCTATGTATAATACGCATTACTATATATTTATATATTTATTGTATTTATAGAAAGATAGGATATAGAAACATACTATGAAAAATGAGTTTATAATAAAACTCTATAATAAAAGGCCAGATATGGGTGATATCCATTTCGAGTTAAAATTTTTATCCATTCGAACATTGAGACTATCCAATTCCCGTGGGAGTATATGACTCTGAGATTGAAAAAGGTAGGTACCGAAAGAGGTTATATACTATTATTAAAAGATACTAGTAGATTCAATGTAATATACAAATGAAAAAATTTCAGAATTTATGTGATGAAGTGAACATATTGTGTATTATATTAAGAAAATCTAGTAACAGCTATTAACCTATTAGGTTTTATGTTGACTACACTATATTAAATTAAATAAGAGGAAATAAAAAAGGATTAAAAATGTTTATGATGAGAAATTATACAATTAATAGAATTATAGGTTCTATGAAGAGTGGTATGTTGCTATTCCAATCACGTTTATATACGGATGGAAAAGTTTTAAACAAAGATTAGTAAAAATCGGGAGAAGCCGGAGTTGAATCTTTTTACCAATTATGAAGCTTCTGAGTATAATGATTCAAAATATAAGTCTTTTACTTTACATTTACATGCTTTTTCATGTTATAGATCGTAATTATGATTGGGATATGTGGAAAATGGCTAATTATACTTATAATATTCTATAGTACTGTGGTTTACTACAGTGTCATATAAGGTATAATCAAGATAATGACATTTACTGATGCTATACTTCCTATTTTATAATTTATTAAAGTACCCTGATGGGTATTTGAACCGAAAATTATTAAAAGAAGCTTTATTTAAATAAGAAAATGGTTATTTTCTAAAAGTAAAGCCAGTCTTAGATGTTTATTCTTTACTGTGCTTATATAAACTGTTATTAAAAATATTATTTTAATAAACTATTATATCAAATAAAAAAATAGAACGATAAAATTCCAATTATAAAAAATGAGATTATTAAAAAGTCATCCTCTTTTAAGATTAGCTAATTCTTATCTAGTAGATTCACCACAACCTGTTAATTTAAGTTATTTATGAAATTTTGGTTCATTATTAGCTATTTGTTTAATTATACAAATAGTTACAGGTGTAACTTTAGCAATGCATTATAATCCTAGCGTTGCAGAAGCATTTAACAGTGTTGAACATATTATGCGTGATGTAAATAACGGGTGATTAATACGTTACTTACATGCCAATACTGCTTCTGCGTTCTTCTTCTTAGTTTACTTACATATAGGAAGAGGTATGTACTACGGATCGTATAGAGCACCAAGAACTCTGGTATGAGTTATTGGTACTATTATACTTATTTTAATGATGGCTATAGGTTTCTTGGGTTATGTTTTACCTTATGGTCAAATGAGCCTATGAGGTGCTACAGTTATTACTAATCTTATGAGTGCTATTCCTTGAGTAGGACAAGATATTGTTGAGTTCATTTGAGGAGGTTTCTCTGTTAATAATGCTACATTAAATAGATTTTTCTCATTACATTTTGTCTTGCCTTTTGTATTAGCTGCTTTAGCACTAATGCATTTAATAGTTTTACACGATACAGCTGGGTCAGGTAATCCTTTAGGTGTATCAGCTAATTATGAAAGAATATCTTTTGCGCCATATTACTTATTTAAAGATCTTATTACAGTATGATTATTTATATTTGGATTATCTGTATTTGTATTCTTTATGCCTAATGTATTAGGTGATAGTGAAAATTATGTAATGGCAAATCCTATGCAAACTCCTGCAGCTATAGTTCCGGAATGATATCTTCTTCCTTTCTATGCTATATTAAGATCTATTCCTAATAAATTATTAGGAGTTATAGCTATGTTTGCTGCTATTTTAAGTTTACTATTATTACCTATTGCAGACGTAAGTAGATCAAGAGGTATGCAATTTAGACCTTTAAGTAAAGTAGCCTTCTACGCCTTTGTTGCTAATTTCTTAATCTTAATGCAATTAGGGGCTAAACACGTTGAATCACCTTTCATTGAATTTGGACAAATTAGTACATTCTTATACTTCTTATACTTTACAGTTATTATGTATGGTGTTACAATAATAGAAAACTCTCTTATTGAAATTAACTTTAATAAGTTAGGTAAAAAATAGTTTAAATTATGGTTATGTATAATTTATCTATATTTATTGTATATAATAAAAAGAATATGATATTTTGAATAAAAAAAAAAAAGAAATTAGCTCAATTGGTAGAGCATCCGTTTTACACGCGGAGGGTTAAGTGTTCGAATCACTTATTTCTTAGTATTTAGTAAATGGTAATGGTATATAAATATATAATTATATAATTATATGTGTGGGTATACATAATACCTATGTATAAATATATAGTAATGTTTAAGTATTAATAATGTAATGTTTACGTATTAACAATATAAGGATTCTTTTTACAAAGAATCCATTAAGTGTTTTAATCATTTATTTAATACCTATTAATAAAATATAAAATATATAGAGATCTTAGCTTAATGGTAAAGCGTGTGACTTTTAATCATTTTTATAAGGGTTCAAGTCCCTTAGATCTTATAATACTAAAAGCGGGTATAAGCTAATTGGTAAACAATCCGTCTTCCAAACGGAATTTGTCGGTTCAAACCCGACTGCCCGTATAGGGTTAGTAACTTAATTGGTAAAGGACTTTCTTGTCACGAAAGTAGATATCGGTTCGAATCCGGTCTAACTCGTATTTTATAAAATTATTTAATTATACATTACATTCTACAATAAAAAAGTATTTTATTATTCTAGTTAAAATATCCTAGTATTTTAGTAAAAAAGGAAAAGTTGCCATGGGTAAGGCGAGATATTTGCTAAATATTGTGTTTAACACCTGGTGGTTCAAATCCACTCTTTTCCGAAATATTGATAACGGGTCATCCGGTGTAAATAAGTCAAAGATTGGAAAAGAAATACCAAATATATAATATATAAGTACAATTGGTGTATTTTAAAGTATATATTATTTAAAGAAGTAGTTATATTTTAGAAAAGTATAATTTTTTATACAAGTATAGTTTTAGAAGAGTATAATTATTTTTAGAAGAGTATAGTTTAATTGGCAAAATAGGAAGCTTCAAACTTCAAATTTCCAGTTCAAGTCTGGATGCTCTTGTTATAAATCTTCACGCTCTATTCGCCATAACACTAAAAGTATATTGTGGTTTTTAGTATAGCACTTTATAGTACTCTTAACACGGTATTTTATAATTTTAATGCCTTTTCCCCGTGGCACAAGTATTATACATCTAATTAAGGTTCCTTAGCTTAATAGGTAAAGCGCATTTTTGATAAGGATGTGATCGACGTTCAATTCGTTGAGGAATCAGTAAAGTGCGTTAATTAAATGGTATAATAACATACTACGGATATGTATTTACAAGTTCGAATCTTGTACGCACTTATGTTTTAACAGATTAGTGTACTTAAAAAAAAAAAAGAGAATTGACTGAGTGGCTTAAAGTGATAAGCTTGAAACTTATTTGGTTGAAAGACCACATCCGTTCGAATCGGATATTCTCTGTTATAGTTGCCATAAAAAGATTACCATAAAACATAAATCTCTCTTTAAATAAGATTGTTAGGAAACAAAAATTTAGTATATTATAACGAAAGTAGTATAAATCTATAATATAAAAAAAAGTTATAAACAGGTTAGGACCGGGTTGGTTAGGTGCCTCATTTGGGTTGAGGAATAGTTATGTTCGAATCATAATAACCTGATGTATTATTGTAAACTATTTTTATAGATTACTATATAAATATATAGTAATGTATTTG